TGATTTAGTGTCGCGGGCTGCAATAAGGGCTCGGTGTCATTATGTTAATAAAAAATGGCTCGGCGGCATGTTAACAAATTGGTCCACTACAGAAAAAAGACTTCATAAGTTTAGGGACTTGAGAACTGAACAAAAGACAGAGGGATTCAATCGTCTTCCGAAAAGGGATGCAGCTGTGTTGAAGAGACAATTATCTCGCTTGGAAACATATCTAGGTGGGATTAAATATATGACGGGCTTGCCCGATATTGTAATCATCATCGATCAGCAAGAAGAATATACCGCTCTTAGAGAATGTATCACTTTGGGAATTCCAACCATTTCTTTAATCGATACAAATTGTAATCCCGATCTCGCGGATATTTCTATTCCAGCAAATGATGACGCTATAGCTTCAATTCGATTCATTCTTAACAAATTAGTATTCGCAATTTGTGAGGGTCGTTCTAGCTATATACAAAATTCTTGATTAATAATAAGATAAATAAATCAAAATTTTTTTGAGGGAGGGGCTCCCTGTATTTCGATTTATAAAATCGGTTACTACTCCTGAATCATACAAAAGAAAAAGAGATAAAAAACTGGGGATATTGTGTGATTAGTTTAGTTGGTATCCAAAACTAAAATATAAAATTAAAGTAAATTAAGTAAAAAAGGGGGATCTTGAATCAAAATAATTTAAAGTTCTTATTTCTGTCAGAGGGCAATATGAATGTTTTATCATGTTCCATCAACACACTAATAAACGAAGGGTTATATGAGATATCTGGTGTCGAAGTAGGCCAACATTTCTATTGGCAAATAGGGGGTTTCCAAGTCCACGCCCAAGTCCTTATTACTTCTTGGGTTGTAATTGCTATCTTATTAGGTTCCGCAGTTATAGTGGTTCGCAATCCCCAAACCATTCCGACTGACGGCCAAAATTTCTTTGAATTTGTCCTTGAATTCATTCGAGACGTGAGTCAAACCCAGATTGGAGAAGAATATGGTCCATGGGTTCCCTTTATTGGAACCCTATTTTTATTTATTTTTGTTTCTAACTGGTCAGGAGCCCTTTTACCGTGGAAAATTATCCAGTTACCTCAAGGGGAGTTAGCAGCACCAACGAATGATATAAATACGACGGTTGCTTTAGCTTTACTCACATCAGTAGCCTATTTTTATGCGGGTCTTAGCAAAAAAGGATTAGGATATTTCAGTAAATACATTCAACCAACTCCAATTCTTTTACCCATTAACATCTTAGAAGATTTTACAAAACCCCTATCACTTAGTTTTCGACTTTTCGGAAATATATTAGCCGATGAATTAGTAGTAGTTGTTCTTGTTTCTTTAGTACCTTTAGTGGTTCCTATACCTGTCATGTTCCTTGGATTATTTACAAGCGGGATTCAAGCTCTCATTTTTGCCACTTTAGCTGCGGCTTATATAGGTGAATCTATGGAGGGTCATCATTAACTTTTTTTTATTCGTTGTTAGCCCAATTATAGAATAGTTGGTTTACGTTATGTAAGAAACACTTGTATATGTGATATTTGATATTGACTAGGTATATATGAGTTAAAGATCTATATAATCTGTCCCACTACGTTTGTGAATTTCGATTTAGATAGGGATTCCATTAGAAGTTCTTCCTTTTTATGTGTGAATTGGCTGAAAAAAGTGATAAAAAAAGAACGAAGAATTCAAATAAAGGTTCACAAAAAAAATAGCATAAAAAGTCGTATATATATATATTATTAATTTTTAAAAATCCCGTGGATAGGAACTAATATCAAAGTAATTCTTTGATTCAATAATATTATTATATTAGTTCAATTTAAGTTTTTGGTTTTTTTGGCTAGATGAATCTTAGCGATGACTTAATTATAATTAAGTCCTAAATCATCGGATGATTGTATCATTAACTATTTCTTTATTTTGGTGTGAGGACCTTATCATGAATCCACTGATTTCTGCTGCTTCGGTTATTGCTGCTGGGTTGGCTGTTGGGCTTGCTTCTATTGGACCTGGAGTTGGTCAAGGTACAGCTGCGGGTCAAGCTGTCGAAGGTATCGCGAGACAACCTGAGGCAGAAGGAAAAATACGAGGTACTTTATTGCTTAGTTTGGCTTTTATGGAAGCTTTAACAATTTATGGCCTGGTTGTAGCATTAGCGCTTTTATTTGCGAATCCTTTTGTTTAATCCTATAAATAAGAAATAAGAAAATTCTGGATTTTTTTCGTAGTTTTTTTTTATTCTATCAAGATTTAACTCCTACAATTATTCATTGAGACAACAACCCTTGGGAAGGACAAATTTGAGGATGGGGAATTAGTACATCGATTCGCTTTCTTCCTTCCCCTTATTCTTTTAGTTTAATGGAAACCTTTTTTTAAGGAATGTTGCGAAAAACAGAGGTTTTTTTGAAATTGACATAAAACTTGGTCTCAAATTCTAGCTTAATTCTAATAAGTCTCATTATTATTATTGAAAATTAAAAATTTTGGAAAATACATT